ATCATTGACTAGTCGTTTTTTTTTCTTAGCGTAGCCAGTATGCCTGGCTCAAGATAATCTATTTAAGTCACATAAAATATGCTAGATTACCATCTAGCATCTAGAGTACCAAAACAACAAAGAATAGCAAAAAAGATTACGATAGAAGGGAATTGGTGTAAAAAAAAAGGGGGGGGAGAGATCTAAAAGATCTCTTTCCTAAACTTTAGGTTTGGCCCTTTATATCATACCTCCCTCCAATGAATATTCTATATTCTTCAACCAATCCCAATAGTAAATAGTAGTAGTTATAATTTGAATAAGAATTCTTATGGTATTATGATGTGCAATTTCAAAAAAAGATCTTCTATGGAACAATTAACCATTTCAGTGGATTTCATTCAACTCAACAACGATTGACCAAAAGAAAATTATATTAAACTAAACAATCAAATTTGAATTGTATGGACTTAGATTAATCAAATACTGATATTTCTACACACTAATTTGGCATTCCGCATAATGAATCCGTCTATTTAGATACTGTATCCATGTGCGATAATGATAACTAAAATAGTTTCGTTTACAAAAAAGTGAGAGTAAAAAAAAAGTTTAGTTACGAGAGGGAGTCAAACTAAGTATATTAAATCTAATGGCTATAAGCCAACCTTTGTGGATGTTTCAAAAAAGGATTCTAGATTCCTATTGAATCTAAGATCCGAATAATTGGTTTACATTATGTAAAAAAGATATGTATATGTGATAATTGACTAGTTATATATGAACTAAAGCTATATAAAATGTGCCCTATTATTGTGAATTTCTATCGGGATTTTAATAGAAGCCCTTCCATTCCGTCTGTTCTGTAACTGTGAATTGAATGAAATAAAGGTATTAAATTGAAATCAAGAAAAAGAATTCAAAGAAAGGTTCCGAACAAAAAATGGAACAACTAAAGTCATATGAATTCACAAAGGCAAGGAATTCGTAGAAAATAGGAACTAAAAAAGATATATTGAAGTAGTTCGGATGATTCAATAATATTATTAATTGAATATTGAATTCGGAGTTCTTAGTTTGGATTAGATGAATATTAGCGATGGAATAATAATTATTAAGTTATAATTCATTGTTTGATTGTATCATTAACCATTTTTTTTATTTTTGTGCGAGGAACTTATCATGAATCCATTGATTTCTGCCGCTTCCGTTATTGCTGCTGGATTGGCTGTAGGGCTTGCTTCTATTGGACCTGGAGTTGGTCAAGGTACTGCTGCGGGCCAAGCTGTAGAAGGTATTGCGAGACAGCCTGAGGCGGAAGGAAAAATACGAGGTACTTTATTACTTAGTCTAGCTTTTATGGAAGCTTTAACAATTTATGGGCTGGTTGTAGCATTAGCGCTTTTATTTGCGAATCCTTTTGTTTAGTTTAATGCTCGAAATATTTTAAATACGTATAATTTTTATTATTTTATGGCCTTAGACTTGCCATTTGCTTTTTCGAATTATCTCACGATTTCGCTCCTACAATTATTTATTTGTTGAGACAATAACTCCGGGAAGGACTGATTTGAGGATGAGGAATTAGCATACCGACTCGCTTTCTTCCTTCCCCTTCTTAGTCCAACAGAACCCTTTTCCATTTTAGGAAATGTTGCAACGAGGTATTTCACAATTGAGGTGGGGCCTGGTACTTAATTCTAATAATTATCATTCTTATTGGGAATTTTAATTGAAACAAAAAAAATAGGGACAAAGTGATACAAAAATAACTTAGCTTTGTGCTATTTTTTGAGTCTATCTATAAAGTTTTTGAGTCTATCTATAAAGGGAGATACTATGCAAAATGTAACCGATTCTTTCGTTTCCTTGGGTCACTGGCCATCCGCCGGGAGTTTCGGGTTTAATACCGATATTTTAGCAACAAATCTAATAAATCTAAGTGTAGTGCTCGGTGTATTGATCTTTTTTGGAAAGGGAGTGTGTGCGAGTTGTTTATTTCAAGAATAGGCTGGATCCAACCAGATGCACTTTTTTAGTTATAACGAGGAAAGAAAGGTGCACGATCCCACGAATTACTTCTGAATAAATTAAGAAATCATATGTAAGAACCATAGCATTTCGTAATTTGTTGGTAAATCCCCTTTGCTTTGATTCTCTATCAACCAACAATGTGGGACCATTAACATGGTTAAAGTTAAACCATTTTAAGTCCAGATGCAAAATGGTACTCTTTATACCACTATTAATATGTTAATATATAGATGGGTTCAAAATTGATAGTTAGAAATTTTTTCGATATATAGCACTCATATTGATAAAATGATTTGAACCCTTTAAATTGGATTAGAAAAGTGGGTATTTCATCCCTTTTTATCCAATGCTGAATTGATGACCTATGTATAAAGTAAGAAGCATTTTTTGGATTTGAAGAAAAAAAGAAACAACTTTGCTGACAATTACATATACATACATGTTTTTTTTCTTTGGTCAGAAGAGTCCTCCTAATATTCTGATCTTG